CCAGCTCGAGCAAGAATAAAAAAAAAAATCCATTTTAAAGATCTTTTAGATGTTCTAAAAAATGGATAAAATTCTATATGGATAAATAGTTGAATGATTTAAAACAATTTACCAAACCCCTTTTCCAAAATATCACCCACGCATCCCAAAGAATTTCATTCTTTGTTCCAAGTTTTTGACAAATAAATGCTCAATACCCAAGTAGGCTACTCATAACCAAATGCTTTTTGGGATGTCTCAAACCTTTCCTTTCAATTGAGTCCTGATTTGACGAAACAAATCTAAGGAGACTTTCTATATACACAGGATTCACTTGTTACTAACAGAAGTTTTGCCCTTTTTATTCTTTAGATCTTTTGTTTCACTCCGATAGTATAAAAAACCAAGTCAATGCACAGGAAATGACTGCATCTTTATACTATTCCATGTTCACTAAAATTAAAGTAAAGTAATAAATCAATGAAAGGACTCTTTCATGAATCGATAAATAAATATCTAAAAAGAGCTTATTTTATTTCAATACACTTAATCTTATTTAAATAATAAGATAGGCCCTATCCTATTCCTTAATTACTGGATTTTACGAAGCCAAAAGTGATTTGATCATCGAAAAAATTCTTTTCAAGCGACCAGCCTATCTTTTGTATTTTTTTTGTATTTGGGATACTGTTTACACAGTGGTTGGAAGAAAGACACATTTATTGATGAATTCAAATGTGGCAGGTAATAACATATTTCTGCACGGCCAAATCAATAGTTCAAGTCACACACTCCCATAATTCCTTTTGTTTTCTTCGTAGAATTAACTTCAACTATTCATTTTAACTAGTCCTAGTAAATAATATAAGTTGAAGGAAAATATCCAAATATATGTCTTATTCTTTGCAATAATCCATATTTGTAGCAATGAAATTGTATTTTTCCTCCCCCAAGGAATGAAAAGTGATTACCTAGAATTCCCTATGATCCCTATTTGCTATCCAATTGTCTATAAAGGACCAGAGATACCTTGTTTACGGATCATTAGAAAATGCATTAACATAAATACAGAAGTAAGAAGAGGTAATACAAAAGTATGTAAACTATAAAAACGAGTTAAGGTGGATTGTCCTACACTAGCACTTCCACGCAATAACTCTACCACGGATGCTCCGATTCCCGGAATAGCGTCCGGTACACCTGTTACAATTTTGACTGCCCAATAACCAATTTGGTCCCAGGGTAAGGAATAACCAGTTACACCAAAAGAAGCGGTCAACACTCCCAGAACTACACCAGTAACCCAAGTCAATTCACGAGGTTTTTTAAAACCACCGGTGAGGTAGACACGAAATACGTGCAGAATCATCATTAAAACCATCATACTTGCCGACCATCGATGTACTGATCGTATTAACCAACCAAAGTTAGCTTCAGTCATTATGTATTGAACAGAAGCAAAAGCCTCAGCAATGGTTGGACGATAGTAAAAGGTCAAAGCAAATCCTGTAGCTACTTGTACTAAAAAACAAGTAAGTGTAATTCCTCCTAAACAATAAAATATATTGACATGAGGAGGAACATATTTACTAGTTATATCATCAGCAATCGCCTGAATCTCGAGACGTTCTTCGAACCAATCATAAATCTTATTGGGATAGGTAAATTAAAAGGACCCCCCCCCGAGAACTGTATATGAGCATTTATTCTCGTACAGCTCAAACAGAACAACCCAAATAAAGGAATAGGTAAATAAAAAACTAGGTTAAAACATAAAGATAGACTGTAAATGAATTCCCATTAATCCTATACCGTTCTAGTCTAGTTATAAAATTCTAGTTATAAAATGAACAAATCCTCTATGAAAATGATTATTCACTCCATTTAAAAAAGATAAACTAGAAACTTATTCTTTGGGGTTATAATGCTAAAATATCAAATCGGCTCATTTATTACCCAATATATCTAGGCCTCTTGAAATTTCTCTTTATCCATTTTTTTTATCATTCCAGTGATTTGGTATTTGTGTATGTACTTTTTTCTTTACTATTGCTTTTTTAGTTAATAGTGATTGATAGAGATTCTCTTGTTAAAATCCTAGAAATCAATTGAAACCTCAGATTCAGACTAGAACCACGATGACGATAAATCAAAAAGGATTTAAAATAAAATGAAATTAAAAGATTTTTTGAGTAAGAATCCTTCTATCATCATTTATTCAATTAAAAAAATGAATAACTCAAGAAATCAAGATAATCCAAAAAGAATTCAATCAAAAAAAGGTTTTTATTTTGCTAAAAAACAAGTAAAAATATTAAAGATATATATATATATCTTTATTATTTTTACTTTAATACTTTCAAACAAACTAAAAAAAAAAAAAAAAAAATTTCTTGAAACTATTTTTTGTCTTTTGATAATTGGGTTACGCGATCCGAATATTATTCAGTATGAATCATAGTTAAAAAACTTCCTAATTTAGTCCCTCTCTTTCGTGCTTCAGATATCTCTAGTTAAAGATAATATCTGACGATCAAAAGACTATCTATAGCAAAAGATGACAGACCCCTTCTCTGTATTATCGATAGAATTCATTAAAACAAGCCGCACACTCATATTCCATTCCATAAATACAGAAAAAATTTCACGATCGAACTGCCCGAAAAGAATAAAAAAATGAAATAAAGAATCAGATAACAAAATCAAAAAATTAAATTGTATTTAATAAGGTAGGGATGACAGGTGTTTCTAAATCTAATTCATTGAAATCCCATCTAATACAACAGAAGAATTAAAAATCTCCAATATAATTGATAAAAATACTGCAAATAAAGCCATTGCAACCCCCATTACGGGGGTAGTTCCCCACCCAGGAGCTACTTTACCATATTCGGAATTCAATGGTTTTAATAAATTCCCTACAATAGTTCGTCTTGGAACAGATCTAGAACTACCTTCAACGCTTTGTGTAGCCATAAATCCTATGTTGTATTAATTGAGATCTGTTGACTTTGTATACGATTTCATTGTAAATAGATGATCTTATCATAGATCCATTGTATTTTTAAAATTCCATAAAAAAAAATGGAAACAGCAACTCTAGTCGCCATCTTTATATCTGGTTTACTTGTAAGTTTTACTGGGTATGCCTTATATACTGCTTTTGGGCAACCCTCTCAGCAATTACGCGATCCCTTCGAAGAACACGGAGACTAGATGCAGTAAAGTCAAGAGCCTCCCCCAATTTGGGAGGCTCTTGACTTTACTGCATCTAGGCGAAGAGAATAAAAAGGATTTCACTTTTTAGTTGGAACTTTTGGAGGTTCTCGAAAAAAGATAGCGAAAAAAATGATTCCTAAAGTCGAGACTAAAAGGAATGTATAAACCAATGCTTCCATAAATTCAACCGTGGTTTACAATTATAGCTTCCATATCTAGTTATTTTGGATCATCGACACACAACTAAAGAAGTCAAGATTCAAAAAAGTAATGAATTAAAAAAAGTAATGAAAAAACAGATGATACACTACAGCATAGCTAATAAAAAAAAATAATAGAAAAATATGAGATTACAGTTGTATTAGATTCCTTGTCTTCGTGTGGTTGGATCTCCAATCTTTTGGAATGTTCCAAATTCCACTTGAGCGTCTAAATCTGGATCAATACCAGCAAAAACATCTCGGAACAAAGTTCGAGACCCATGCCAAATGTGACCAAAAAAGAAAAGCAGAGCAAAGGAAGCATGTCCAAAAGTAAACCACCCCCGCGGACTGCTACGAAAAACCCCATCCGATTTCAAAGTAGCACGATCTAATTCAAAGATCTCACCCAATTGAGCTCGTCTAGCATATTTTTTAACAATAGCAGGATCACTATAAGTAACCCCATTTAATTCCCCACCATAGAACTCAACAGTTACACCTACTTGTTCCACACTATACTTCGACTCTGCCCTTCGAAAAGGAACATCCGCTCTAACAATTCCGTCTCCGTCTACTAAAACAACAGGAAAAGTTTCAAAAAAAGTAGGCATACGTCGTACAAAAAGCTCACGCCCTTCTTTATCTCTAAAGATAGGATGTCCCAACCATCCAACAGCTATTCCATCTCCATTATCCATTGAACCGGCTCGAAATAATCCACCTTTTGCTGGATTATTACCAATGTAATCATAAAATGCCAATTTTTCAGGAATCTTAGCCCAAGCTTCAGCTAAACTTTTATTTGCGGCTAATTCATCACTAACGCGTCGATAGATTTCTTGTTGGAAGTATCCTTGATCCCATTGATAACGAGTTGGACCAAATAATTCAATTGGCGTCGTTGCTGAACCATACCACATTGTTCCAGCAACGACAAAAGCTGCAAAAAAAACAGCAGCAATACTACTGGAAAGAACTGTTTCAATATTTCCCATCCGCAATCCTTTGTATAGACGTTGAGACGGACGCACACTTAAATGAAACAGACCCGCTAAGATACCCAACGTACCTGCTGCTATATGATGAGCAGCTATTCCTCCCGGAACGAACGGATCAAAACCTTCAACACCCCAAGCTGGGCTTACAGCTTGTACATTTCCAGTTAGACCATAAGGATCGGATACCCATATTCCTGGACCATATAATCCTGTTACATGAAAGGTACCAAACCCAAAACAAGCAACCCCAGCCAAAAATAAATGAATTCCAAAGATCTTCGGCAAATCCAAAGATGGTTTTCCTGTCCGTTCATCAGAAAAGATTTCTAAATCCCAATACACCCAATGCCAGATAGCTGCCAAAAAGCACAAACCAGAAAAGACAATATGTGCACCCGCCACACCTTCATAACTCCAAATGCCTGGATTTGATATAGTTCCTCCTGTGATACTCCAACCACCCCAGGAATTTGTTATTCCTAAACGAGTCATGAAAGGTATAACAAACATACCTTGTCTCCACATTGGATCCAGAACGGGGTCCGATGGATCAAAAACTGCTAATTCATATAAAGCCATGGAACCAGCCCAACCTGCAACTAAAGCCGTATGCATTATATGGACAGCCAGCAAACGACCGGGATCATTCAATACGACAGTATGAACACGATACCAAGGTAAACCCATGGAAATACCTCTTTAAAATTATTAATGTATAATAATATGTAACTTTATTGCACTGAAAAAAGAATGTTATAAACCTTCTTTTTTCATCAATTATCCCCCCACAAAAGATAAATATTTCTTTATTTGAGTAATAATGTAAAATAATGTAGAATTGGGGTTGTAGGAACAAGGAGAGAAGCAGATCTATTCTATACTCAATAAGTATCAATATGCAATGGGGTTTTGATCTTATTTTTTTTTATCGGAATAATTGCAGCCAAATTGATTCATTAGTCAAAAAAATTATTCTTAAGGCAGTGAATCCCTGAAATAAAAAAAAATTTGAATTCAAAGAATTCATTGTTATGCTTTCATATCAAAGTGAAATAAAATACTGACATTTTGATCTTTTACTTTATGCCAGTAGGTGTTCCAAAAATTCCTGAGTATGAGTTTGAAGAAGAGGCTGGGTTTGAAGATTCGGAATCTGAAGATGGATATCAAAATGAAGATGAAAGTGAGGATGAGTACGAATATACGGATACCGAAGGAAAGTTAACTTGGGTTGATTTACCCAATTTACTTTATGAAGAAAGAATCCTTTTTTTGACTCGAAAAATAAATAATGAGCTATCAAATCAACTTCTGGGTCTTATGACCTATCTCAGTATAGAGGACGAAACTACTGATTTGACTTTTTTTATAAATTCTCTCGGTGGATGGGTAAAGTCGGGACTAGCCATTTATGATATGATGCAAGCTGTACCACCGGATGTCAATACAATAGGGGGGGGGATTGTTGCTTCAATGGCATCTTTGATCCTGGCTGGAGGAGAGAATTCCAAACGTATAGCATTCCCTCACGCTAGGATAATGATCCATCAACCTGTTGCTTCGTTTTCTGAGTTAGAAACTGGAGACCTTTCCATGGAAATAAACGCAGTAACGAAAATGCGCAAAACCATCACAAAGGAATATGCAAAAAAAACGGGCCAATCCGTCTCAGTTATATACACGGATATGGAAAGAGATTTTTTTATGTCAGCACAAGAAGCTCAAGTTTATGGAATAGTTGATTCTATAGCAGACGAGGTGAATAAAAACTAGGAGGGAATTTACCCCACATTCCGATTTGATTTATCGTCTTAGTTATTTATCGTCTTAGATAGAATTATACAGAAAAAAAATAGATAAAGTTTTTTTTTAGAAAAGAGAAAATTTAGAATCAGCCGGTTAGGATTAATCTAAACCAGATTATTATGCTGCATACACTTTACCATGCCAACTATTAAACAACTTATTAGAAACACAAGACAGCCAATCAGAAAAATAAACAAATCTCCAGCTCTTGTGAGCTGTCCTCAGCGACGAGGAACGTGTACTAGGGTGTATGTGCGACTCGTTTAAATCCTCGATCTTATGGGAAAGAAAGAACCCTTTGGATTACCCGCTACAAAAAAAAAGCACTAAGATAGAAAAAAACAATCTCAGGTTAGCCTTGAGTTATCCTAAAAAAGGATTTAGCCTATTCTTCTTTTTTTATTGTAGATCAAATTTATGGTTTTCAGTGGTGAAAATTCAATCACCTCCATTTTCAATTGAAACTGGGAAGGAATACCCAATTGTTAATAATTGATTCCTTTTTAAGTTAAGCAGGGTTCATCCTTTTCAAAAAGATAAGGCCCATATTCTTGTAAGAACGGACTCCGAGGGTCAGCAAATTCGCTAATCTTCCTAATTAAATACCGTTACTGTATAGATGGGTCTTGGTGTGAAAGACCTATTGCTGCTTAATTCAGAGGTAGAGCAAAAGGGTGTGAACTATACAAGTTAACAAGATTTTTGATTAAATAAAACAAAAAATGATTAAATAAAACAAAAAAAGAGCTCCGGTGTATATAGAAGATCTCACCGTTTAAAAGAAGTTACCATAGAAACGATGGAACCCACGATTTATTTTCTTTTGTTTTTTTAGTTCTTTATTTGTTAGTTTATTTGATTTCTTTTTTTTTTCTTTTTAATATAGCTTTATCATTTCTAAAAAAACACGAGAATCGCCTATAAAAAATATTTTGGGTAGGAAGGTTATTGTAGCAAAAGCCATTGGAATTCTTTTTTTATACATTGGAAAAATGAGTTTTGTTTTTATAGAAAAGGAGAAAATAATAGCTGAAAGATAAGAAATCTTTTCGTTATTCATAAAAGTTTCGCTTATTCAATGACCAGAACTAGACGAGGATATATAGCTCATAGACGTAGAACAAAAATTCGTTTATTCACATCAAATTTTGGTGGGGCGAATTCACGACGTACTCGAAGTATTATTCAACAAAAGCTTAGGGCTTTAGTTTCGGCTCATCGGAATAGAGAGAGGAAAAAAAGGGATTTTCGGCGTTTGTGGGTGACTCGAATAAATGCATCAATTCGCGAAAATCTTCTATCTATTAATTATAATAAATTAATAAACAATCTCTACAAGAGACAAATGCTTATTAATCGTAAAATACTCGCACAAATTGCTATTTTAAATAAGAATTGTCTTTATACAATTTCAACTAATATTTAAAAACATAAAAATTAGATATAAGGGAAATTTAGTGTAAAAAAAAAAAGAATCACAACAATATACGTTAAAAAAAGTATGAGAAAGTAGAATAGAAATTGAGTATAATAATTAAAGATTAACATAAAAATAAGGATCACTAACACAGACAAATTGAACAAAACCATTCAAAAAAAAAATAAGATCTAATTTTCTTATTGTATGATATTTATCATAAGAAAAAGATTTAACAATCTTATTTTTTTTTTCAATCTTTTTTTTTTAAAGTTTCAATTCGGATTGCAATTTTGATTCAATTGACGAGTAAGTTTTTTTTTTACGTATTTGAGAACCTGGAGTTGGAGTAACCACAGTCCTTTTTTTTAATTTCATAAATTTTATTTTGTTTTCGGTATTATTATTAATAAAAGGTAATAAAGATAAAATACGAGCTTGTTTTATAGCAATAGTGATTAATCGTTGTTGTTTTAAAGTCAATCTATTGACCCGCCTAGATAAAATCTTCCCTTGTTCACTAATAAATCGACTAATTAAACTCATATTTCTATAATCAATTCGATCCCCCGATACAATCGGGGGCAACCGCCTACGAAATGATCGGTTGGGCTTAAGAAAACGCCGCTTAGGCTTAAGAAAACGTCGCTTGGGCTTAAGAAAACGTCGCTTGGATTTATCCATGATTTGGTTTTTCCTTATTTAATTTGAAAGTTCGATCCGCTCAAAAAGGCTAATAATTAAAAATGGAAAATGAAAAAATAGACTTTTGCTTTTGATTGTATCTATTGAATACAGAATCTAGATTCTCAATGGAGAATTCTTATTAACTCTTTGTTACTGGACAATCCTTATATTGAATATCAATCAAGATCACACTAAGATCTAGAGGTTACATCTATTTTTTGATTTCCACATGAATCATATGTTTGGAACAATAAGGACAAAATTTTTTCAATTCCAAACGAATAGGCGTATTATGTCGATTCTTTTGAGTACTATATCTGGAAATACCTCTTGATTTACTACCACTCTTTCGAACACAGTTGGTACATTCCAAAATAATCCCTACTCGCGCTTCTTTTCCCTTAGCCATGAACCTCCTTTTCATTTTTTGGGGTTTGCTTTTGTTACTTCAACTCTTAGAGATTTACAATTTAAAGTGAACAAAAAATAGATATTGATTCCTAATCAAATTCGAAACGATTTGCTTCTTTTGTTAAACATTTTAACATCATATGTTAACTTAACCCCACATTAACCACATATACTTAATATGTTTTCGTTTTCTTTGCCTTTCATGAAATCTTAGTAAAAAAAGAGTTTTGGTGGATTTTAATTCGCTTTACGCTAATGCGAACAAATTAAAAAAATACACGGAAGAGGGGGGAAAGTATTCCCAGGGATCCAATTTTATCTAGAATCTCTTTCAACCCCCCCCATATTAATAACTAGACCGAAAAAAAGGGGAATGTTAATGCATCCGGGAAAAAACGATTAATTTCTATCAATAGTCCGGCTAAAACCCCGAACCATAAAGTACTTATTACGGGTGCAACAGATAGATAGGTTTTAAAATCTCGCATTTTTTTATACTCCTTCCTTATTGGCTTAAGGAAAATAATTTTTATTCATTTCCACATTTATAGTGATACTTTTTTTTGTATTGTGATATATTGTATTACATATTGATTGTAATATATACGATCAAATAGATATCTTCAAGTTCAATTAGAATTTTTTTTTATGAAAGATTTTTTATTCAATTTGAAATGAATAAGAATTTAAGAGGATATTGAAATGAATAAGAATTGAAGAGCATAAATAGAATCTTTTTTTTATGGAAAGACAAAAAACTTCTATTTTATGTAAAGAAAAAAAATTTCTATTTAATGAAGTTTCTATATATATATATTATATATCTAATCCTTAGATAGAAAAATGTTATTTCTATCTATCGTAAGTTTAGTATCTAGAATAGATAATTAATATCTAGAATTATATTTCTATGATCTAGAATTATATTTCTATGAAATGTTAATAAAGTTATTATTTATTGGAATATGTAATTTATATATCCCAATAAAAAAAAAATTCTTAAAAAACACATTAAGTATCTGGAAAATAAGATGGAGATTCTTTACAATTAAATTGTAAACAAATTGAAAGGGATGTAGCGCAGCTTGGTAGCGCGTTTGTTTTGGGTACAAAATGTCACGGGTTCAAATCCTGTCATCCCTACCTATTACTTCGCCTACGAGCAATAAAGAAGGATCTCTTAAAATAAAGAAGGATCTCTTAAAATCCATTCAAATTGAAGAGGATAAATTTTTCTTTTTATTAGGAGTCTATTGTAGATAAAAATATGCAAGACTTCAAGCAAAATGGATTGTGGGCTACTTAAAAAAAATAGCCTTCCTTTTTTACGCTCTTAGTTCAGTTTGGTAGAACATGGGTCTCCAAAACCCAATGTCGTAGGTTCAAATCCTATAGAGCGTGTTTCGCTTGATGTTTTCCTAAGTCAAAATATTAGGAAAAAATGGAGCAGCAAACTAAATTAGAAATTTGACCCCCCCTCTTACTCTTACTGCAGGGGGTCAAAAAAGAAAAGGACCCTTTAATTTAAAAAATTAAAAATAAATCAAAGGTCCAATTGATCACCGCGTCTATATTGTAAATATGCAGTTACAAATAATCCAGCCAACGTAATAGGAATTAGACCTAATACAATTCCAAATAGAAAAACTTCAATCATTTGAATTTGTTTCCAAAAAAATAAAGGATGCTATATCTATCTTTAAATATTAATCTAGATTGATTAAAAATCTCAATAAAAAAAACTTAAGATGGATACTATGCATAAAAAAACTTAAAGCAATAAACCCCATTAAAGAGTATTTGTTTAGAGAAATTCTTTTGGGTTCTGTTTCGAAACAGTTCATTCCATTCATTTTTTTTATTTTCAAATAGACTCATATTAATTTATTTAAATAAGTCGTATCTTACTTAGACCAATAAAAAGAACCGAAGCTACAGTTAAGGCTGCTAATAGAAAACCGAAATAACTAGTTAGAGTAAACATAAAAGAGCTAAATAAACTTTTGTTTCTAATTTAGACATAGAATTGGAAAGCATTTTCCTAAATTTAAATGAAAGTTTTCATTTTGCATTCATTATAGATTATAGATGATACCAACAAAAATAGAATTACAGATAGATAAATCTGATCCAATCCAAAATCAGTACAAAAAAGAAATAATTAATATTAATGCTATGGTTAATCATTTTTTTTCACTTGCTTCATTTTTTTTTTGAAGTACTAGTCCCTTATATAAAAATATATATTAATAACTAATAAAAAATAATAATAATAATAACTAACGATTTCATTAAAGTTATATTTAATGAAATATTAAAATTAATCAAAAATACTCTTTTTTTATCTGATCCATGATATATGCCATAAGATAGGTATAAAAAAAAATGTAAAATAATGTTCTCAAAATATTTCTTTTTAACCCGTTAGTATTGCGTTGCTGTGTCAGAAGAAGGGTAGCTATACTGATTCGGTATACTTTAAAGAAACCCTTGGTACTAAATTGACGATCTTACAAAGATGGAGTATCAGTCAATTTTTATTTCCTGATCACATCTTTTAAAGAATCGATCCCTTTTTACTTTATGTAGAAGAATATGTGGAGCTCAGCATGTCTGGAAGCACAGGAGAACGTTCTTTTGCTGATATTATCACCAGTATTCGATATTGGGTCATTCATAGCATTACTATACCTTCCTTATTCATTGCAGGTTGGCTATTCGTCAGTACTGGTTTAGCTTACGATGTTTTTGGAAGTCCACGTCCAAATGAATATTTTACAGAAAGCCGACAAGGAATTCCACTAATAACTGGCCGTTTTGATTCTTTGGAACAACTCAATGAATTTAGTAAATCGTTTTAGGAGGCCTCAATGACCATAGATCGAACTTATCCTATTTTTACAGTACGCTGGTTAGCTGTTCACGGCCTAGCTGTACCGACAGTTTTCTTTTTGGGATCCATCTCAGCAATGCAATTCATACAACGATAAACCTAATCAAAATTCATTAGAGAGCTATGACACAATCAAACCCGAACGAACAAAATGTTGAATTGAATCGTACCAGTCTTTACTGGGGGTTGTTACTCATTTTTGTACTTGCTGTTTTATTTTCTAGTTATTTCTTTAACTAATTCTTTTTTTAATTACTAAAAGAAATAAAAAATAAAATAGAAGAAAAAATTATATTATAGAAAAAAGTGGAATAATAAATAAAAGTCAAAATTGTTTTATCCCCTCGGATGGATATCGTCTCCAAATTATCTATGACTGTGTATGTCTATAGTATGACCACTTGAGTAAAAATATAGGAGGAAGTGGGATAAATGGCCGATACTACAGGAAGGATTCCTCTTTGGATAATAGGTATTGTAGCAGGTAGTATTCTCATTGGCTTACTAGGCATTTTCTTTTATGGTTCATATTCCGGATTGGGTTCATCCTTGTAGTAATAATCGGATGAACTGAGTTGCCTAGATGAAAGCATAAGAACTCAACGGGATTCCTTGAATCATATATCATATATAAAAAGGATCCCACTGAGTTCTTAATAATTAAGACTCTAATAATAAAACTTAAATTGTACAAATTGAAAAATGGATGCCTTTTTTCCAATATTCCTAAGAATTCCATTCTTTTTTTGTTATTCGGTTTTCTTGCCAAAAACAAATGGGTTTAACCCATTTAGGGCATGGATGGTTAAATCATCAACCTTTTTATTGTATGAATCCAACTCAATGTTTAAAAAGATAATTCATTTTTGAGAACTCTCAATCTCAAAAGGAAATAAAGAAATGACTATTTAATGAACACCCCATAAGAGTAAGAATCATTAGTCTTTAGACACAAGAAAAGAATTTCTCCACATACTTTTCTTGTGTCTAAAAATAGACTTAGACTAGTCAAACTAAACATAGACTTAGACTAGTCAAAATATTAGGAATATTAATATATTTAATTTATACTAAATGATACTAAATATACTAAATTCCCTTTCTACATTTCATTTTTTTTTATTAAAAAACAAAAAAAGAAATCTTGTTTTTATTAATAATAAAGAATTAAATAACTACTAATAATTAGTTAAGATCTAGAAATTCATTTCGGACAATTGAACTTTTTCAAACTGTTTCTTTTTAAGAACTAAAAATATTTGGGCCAAAATAACAGAAGCAAAGAAGACTAAAAGGCCTTGAATACGTAATGGGTTTTGAAGTACTATTTCAGTATCGCTCTGACCAAACCCACCGACATTAGGATTACTCGTTAATGGTTGATCTTGTTTGATGGATTCACCTTCTGAAACAAGAAGCTCGGGGCCTGGAGGTATGATATCAATCACTTGACGCCCCTCTACCGCATCGGTTATGGTTATTTCATATCCCCCTTTTTCTTTTCGTAAAATCTTAGTTAATACACCAGTGGCTGTTGCATTATAAACCGTATTGTTACTTTTGCTGCCATCAGGATAAATTTGCCCCCTTCCCCGGTTTCCCCCTACATATATTGGATATTTTAAGAAATGAACATCTTTTTTAGTAACGGGGTTTGGAGAAAGAATAGGAAATGTGATTTCGGTATATTTCTGACCAGGAACGGGTCCTACCACAAGAATATTTTTTTTATTGGGACGAAAAGTCTGAAAAGACAGATTACCTATCCTTTCTTTCATCTCTGGCAAAATACGATCTGAGGGGGCTAATTCAAACCCCTCGGGTAAAATAAGAACTGCCCCGACATTCAACCCCCCCTTTTTTCCATTAGCAAGAACTTGTTTCAGTTGCTTATCATAAGGAATTCGAACAACGGCTTCAAATACAGTGTCAGGAAGTACTGCTTGCGGAACCTCAATATCTACAGGCTTATTAGCTAAATGACAATTAGCGCATACAATACGCCCTGTTGCTTCACGTGGATTTTCATAACCTTGCTGCGCAAAAATAGGGTATGCATTTGAAATCGATATTTGAGTTATTATATACATGATGAGCGATAGAGAAATGAAGCAAGTAATATCTTCTTTTAGTTTTATCGAATAAATACTCTTTCTGGTTTGCATGGTATAATCGTTGATCCCCCCAATTTCTACAATAAGATTAGGTAAGTCACTAAAAGAGTTCCTTACCCACAATGCTGCTATTTACTGAAAAATCTTTAAAATATTTTGACTAAAATAGAGTTGCAATCCCATTCACTTAGACTATAATAAAAAATGAAATATATATATATTGTAGGTGAAAAAAAAAGAATAAAGATCCAAATTGGATCATTAAATCTTTTTATCAGTCATTCATTGAATGATAAATCACTACAAGTGATGGAGATACACGATTTAAATAATAAAAGATTGAATATTTAAAAATTGTATCAAGAATGACTGGAAAAGTGGAAACAAGAACAGATATGATTAGATCATTATGAGCAAATCCAAAATCATTATAAACGGATCCAATCATTAGTTCCCAACCGTGCGGTGAATGAAATCCTATACATAAATCAGTTATGAACAGAATAAAGAAAGCTTTTATTGTATCACTTAAGTTATATATAAATTCTTGAACCCAAGAATTTAAAATGAAGAGTTCTTCATTACCTAAAACAGCATATAGACTTAGAATAAAGAAACAAAATATATTTGTTGAAAAGTGTAAAAACGTATGGATACACTCCTCATTGTACATCCTAAGCAATTCAATGGTTTGTGTGTGGAGTGGAATAAAAGACTTTTGTGGATCTGTTTCCGTATATTCTTTCAACATTTCTTCCACCAAGAAGAGTTCTTTTAATTCGATGAATTTTTCAATAATACTCGTTTCTTGACTAGTGTTTAAAAAGATTTCTGATTGACTAGTATTTCTCGAATGGAATACCCAAGATTCCACTGTTTTATTAAACAGAAAAGAAATACACCAGGGCACCACTATTATAGATATAATATAAAGAACAGAGCTAAATGCTTTTTTTTTTTCATTTTTTATTTGTAATGAACCTATATTTTTTATCGACTCTATCTGATCTACTTTTTGTTTTCGCAAATAGTCAAATAGAGGTTTACAACTTGAAATTTATCAATTGATTCCTTATTTTTGATTTAGAAAGCCATAGTTCGATATTCTTAATTTCTAGAAAATATTAAGAATAACGAAAAAAGCTTGTTTTCAGATATCTCAATTATTCAATTCAAAATGGAGTCCCTTTTATTGAATTGAAACAGTTCAAAACAAATACTTCCCATTTTGATTTTGAAGATGAAATAATTTTTTATCTTATCTCTGAAACTATAAAAGCCTCTCTATCTATTTAGAATAAATTAGAGAAAATAAATCGACCCCAGCATCTTTGGTAAGGATTCTTAGAAAGAAAAAGATCAGATCATGAGATCATGATCAAAGAAAAAGAAAGAAAGATGGATTAACAAAAGAAATATTTTTTCTAAAATAGGAAGAAAATGTATTTTCGTAATTGCCAATCAATTATGAAAAAAAAAAAAAAGAATCCTTGAATTTTTACATTCCAGTCAAGAAGAAACTCCTTATTGAATTCATTTCAATATATTTCAATTGGTACTTGCAAAAAATAAGCCAATTCCGCCGCCCTTTTCTCAATTTCTCGTGGGGTTAAATTTTCATTCGTACCAGTCAAAGGAAAGGCTCCCTGTCCCCGGATTTCCATATAAAGAACACGTCGAGCATAAATACCCTCTTTAGCTTCTATTCTGATAGACTGAATATCCTTTAAAAAGAATCTGAGTAAAATACGACGATTCCTTCCCGGAAATCCCCAACGAAAGATCGACACTATCCCCTCTTTTCTATCGAATCGATCATAACCACTACCAACATTCCACAAGATAGTGGACCATAGGTACGAACTAATAAAAAGACCGGCAATACCATAGAAAGACATCACAATGCCCTGGGGAAAAAAAAGAATTTGCTGAGACTGAAAAAAAGATATCCAATTTTGGCCAAGGTAACTGGAAACGCCAACAAAGAAAAAGCCTAATGAACCTAAAAAAATTATAAAAGCCCAACTGATATTACTTGTTTTTCGGGCCCCCTCTATAAGTTCTATCCATATTTGTTTTGATCGCCAACTCATACTCGATCTAATTTTCTTTTTTTGTAAACGGGATACTAGTCCCAAAATATTTTACTTGGTTTTGTTTCTTTCTGAAATAACTTTTCACAACTGGCATTATTTGTATGTTGTTGTTTTTTTTTAATAATTCAAAATAGCTATAATAAACATTGAAAATTTATTTATAGGAACTTCAATTGCAAATACGATTTTATTACTTTACTCAAAAATACTATTGAAAATCTAAACTTCTACTTAGAAGATAAGAATCTGAAAGTTCTTAATTTTTCCTTATGTTTCAAAAACGAGTGGGATACTCTTTTTTTTTTCAAAATAGATATCTATCTTATCATTCAGGCTTAAGTTAAAAAAGCCTTAAAAATGAAAAAAAGAGCTGCAATCCATAGGACCTAAAGAATCTTATTTTTTTGAATATAAAGAAATAAAGAAGTCATTGCAATTGCCGGAAATACTAAACCCACTAAAGGCACAAAAATAGGGGGTAAATTATTTAGAATTGTCATATAATGCACACCTCGATTTAATATTTAATATTTGTACTTATTTCTTTTATAAGTGTTATATGATCCTTTTTATTTACTTTTTTTTGTAGTTTGGTTAGAAAACGCTTTTTTAACCATTAGCTTTTCTAGTTTTCTAGTAAATCTTATATAATTATATCTTAAGTCTATATAAGTGAGCATATATAATATTAATAGAATATTAATAAAGCGCAAGGAAGTTTTAAAACACTAAAAGGACTTGATTCTTTTTCTACATGCAATAAAGGTATGAAGGCCTACTTTTTATTTATTTTACTATTAATTCAATATTTTTGTCTTTTTTTAGAAACGAAATTCTTTATTATTTATTTTTGAATTTTTCAAATGGACTTAATAATTTTTTACGCGGCGTTTTTTTATTCCCCAAACTTTTTGATAAAATTAGATATAATAAAAGGGATCCTTATTTATTTTTATTCAAATGGGATTCTTGGACGAAAGATAAGAAAGATAAGAAAGGTGTATCAAAATAGACTCTATTTGACTAACCCCTACTTTTCTTCAACATAGGTACGACCAAAGTATTTTTTTTTAATTAAATAGTGAAATTTTTTGGACTTATGTATCTCTTTATTTAACTCATAAATAACTTCTTAAATTTAATAATTTATTAAATTACGAGTGTACAATTACGAGTGTACTGGATTTCGATGTAGTATTTAAAGGAAATATACTTTAAATATACTTTGAGTGTGAAATAACTCAGTCAAATATGTAGATGAACTAATTCATTCAAAACGCCCTTTAAAAGGTTACGTGGTACTATTAGATCCAATAATCCACAATCAAATATCATTTCCGCTTCTTGTGAACCCTCTGGTACCTTTTGATTCAAAGTTTGCTCAATTACTCTTTTACCAGCAAATGCAATATGGGCTTCAGGTTCGGAAATTATGATATCCGCCAACATAGCAAAACTTGCTATTACACCACCTGTCGTAGGAGATGTCAGAACGGATATAAAAAATAACTTTTTAGAGGATTGATAATCCTGTAAAGCAGAAGATACTTTAGCCATTTGCATCAAACTCAAACTCCCTTCTTGCATACGGGCTCCTCCCGAAGCACAAACTATAATAAGAGGTAAACGCTCATTGCGAGCATGCTCAATTAATCTGGTGATTTTCTCTCCTACTACGGTTCCCATACTACCTCCAATAAACCGAAAATCCATGACACCCATTGCTACGGGAATACCATTTAACATACCTACCCCAGTCTGAACAGCTTCAGTTAATCCATGCTCTCGTTGAACAGAGTTAATTTTTTGTATATAAGGAGTTTCTGCACCCACCCCCCTCTTTTTATTCTTATGATCAAGCTCCTTTTGATCTTCCTCAGTTATACCTTTATAAATTATTTTATTTAACTCTTTCAATATCCTATTAATCTCTATCAATATTTTTCTATTATTCCTTAGACCCCTATCGATAGAAGAGTATTTTCTTTTTTCTTTTTTATGAGTATAAATTTTTTTTTTATATTTTTTCTTTTCTTCTGTAAAAAAAGAATAGTTCTTTAGCTTTCGATCCATCTTTTTTAGATAATTGTCTAGATAATGAATAGAATGGAAAGTACGGAGGTCGGACACCCTCCTACGACTGTTCTTAAAAGGAGAAAAGGATCCCTTAAAGAATATAGACAAGGGTAGTTCCAAAAATCGAAAAAAGAGTTCGTCCTGACTTATGGAAGGATACCTGTATGTTTTAATTTGAAAGCTCTTGTACTTTTTATACCTCTTTGAATAAAAAAAAAAATGATCAAAGTTCTTAACTTTATCAATTTGGTTTTTTTGATCAAATTGAATGGGATCCAAAGATATCATATCTTCGTCCATAGGATACCAAGTGCCTGAATCAATTAAAAAATCAATTCGCTCTGAACTCCCCATTCTTACATACGAATTACAATATTGACAAATATACATTTTTGACAGAAAATCTTTTCGATAGTTTAGTCCGTCGCAAACCTCACAGGTTACCCATAAATATTGGTATCGCTTTATTGTCTTTAGACTTTCAATATGACTTTGACTTAGAGTTGAAATGTAATCCAACATTCTTTGAAAATTAAAGAACTCAACCTCCAAAATTTCAGTAAAGTAGTAATTATCAAAATAATCAAAATTCAACTCTTCAGTCTCAATTCCTATTAACATAGTTCCAACAGGATTTGAAATTTGGGTTTCGAAAGAAAAAAAAGAAAAACCCGGACCCGTTTGCTTGTACGACAATATAAAATTTGATGAACTCCAGATTTTTTTTTTTAAGGTATCACCCAGTCTTTGTTTCCAATTAATCTTTGAACTTGGAAGTAGAGAACGCAAAATCATAAAAAAAAGATTGGCCCTCCCGCAAATTCTCAATTCTATAGAGCTTCTCACTAGAAATTAAAAGCGCCAAAATACATAGAAATAAGGAAAAGAAAGAAACATTTTCCTCAAAGATCATCATAATACCTATGAAAAACATATATCTTTCATTTTCATAGAGAATCCATAATAATGCCAATATTATAACTTATGTAGTTGCATATTATAATTTATGCAGTTGCATAAGATTTCAATATGTTAGTTAGAATGGGTTGCCCGGGACTCGAACCCGGAGCTAGTCGGATGGAGTAGATAATTTAAAATTTATCTAGTAAAAAAATAGGTAAAAAAAAATCCCTCCCCAAGCCGTGCTTGCCTTTTTCATCGCACACGGCTTTCCCTACGTAAACATCCAAAACCCAATTTTCCCAAGACGAAACTACTAAGATAATTGAATACTCAATTATTCAATCTTTACTTGTACTTTACTTGTATATTTATATTTTATGAACATTTCATAATACAAACCAATCCCTTATTAATTAGAAAAAGGGTATTTTTTTTCTATATTTTTCTCTTAAAAAAAAAAGGATTTTCATTTCCATTTTTTTTTCCAAATATTATTCATGATTGATTAGATCATTAATAGAAATAATATCCAAATACCAAACCCGAACTTTAGATTGATTAGATCGATCTGACGATCTATATGAGGATCTTATAAGGATCAAAGAATAAATCTGGTCTTCTAGAAATAATTCTTCTAAAAAGGATGAACCTTGTTTTTTAAAAAAAGCACGAACCGAGGTTTTGTGTTTCCGAGCCAAAGTTTTTAAACAAGCAAATCGAAGTATATACTGTATTTGATACAAATCTTTTTTTTTTGAGGATCCACTATAATAATATGAAATCTTAGTGCATAGACACACAAATCGTTCAATAATATCTGAATCCAACGAATCGATCCAGGTCGGTTTGCTAACGGGGTGACCCATTTTATTACAAAATTTCATTTTGGATAATGAGTCAATCATGAGAATAATTGGAACTCGTATATCCATTTTCTTCATAGTATTCTCTATACGAAACGCATTTAGTAGCATTTGACTTCGTATCACTGAAGGATTCCTTTTTAAACTTAAAAGATAACCAACACAGTGGAATGAATGCTTATATAATGGATTGATATGTATCTTGTCTGGTTTCAACCAGACATAAAAATGATTTTGAAATAAAGTAACAAAGTAGTATTTCCACTTGTTCATTAAAAGAGGCATACCCCTATAAGAAAAAAAGAATTTTCCTTGATAGCGAATATAATTCATATTCGGGTCTTTGAACAACGCTAAAGTAATGGGGTAACCCTTACTAAAAACCTCTGTAAAATTTTCGACTTTTCCATAGAAATAAAGTCTTTCAAAAAAAAACCGAAAAGGTTTTGATGGTAAATGAAAGAATTGGCGACGAATAAAAAAGAAAATGGATTCGTATTCATATACATAAGAATTATATAAGAACACAAATAATCGTAGATTTCTTTTTTCAAAAAAAGGATTTGATTCTTTTTGAAAAAAAAGATGGTTCCAATTCCAATACTCGTGAAAAAAGAAGCGTAAAAAATGTAAAGAAGATGGATCTTTTAACCAGTAACGAAGAATTTGAATCAATTTTTCAAGATGAATCGGGTAAGGGAATAACCCATCTGACACCAAATTTAAATAGGGAAATTTATCCTCTAAAAAGGGAAATATTGAATGAATTGATTGTAAATTTTGAACTTTTACTAATTCAAAATTTTTGAAAAAAGTCCCCAATTGGGGGGAAAATGGAATTGCAACAATGATTGCAAGCCCCTCTGATATCTTTTGAGAATATAAAACTTTATTGTAGAGAAAATACGGATTTTCTTTCCAATTTGGAACAGAAAGACTCAAATGATTCTGTTGATACATTCGAGTAATTAAACGTTTTACAATTAAAAAACGGAATCTTTTGTCATAACCTAAATTTTCCAACAATATTGTTGGAAATAAATTATGATCATGAGCAAGTGTATAAATATACTCTTGAAAAATAAGTGGGTATAGGAAGTAATTTTTACGAGATATAACTAGATCTAAATATCTTTGATCTTTTTTTTCTCCCATTTTATTCAAATTCAAGTCAATTTTTGATTAAAGCAAGCACATGGGATTTTTGGAATTCTAAAATGATACGTAGTGCGATAGAGTAAGAATAAAGTAAGATAATAAGAAAAAAATAAATACCTCAAAAAAAATGAATCAAGGGATTCTATAACATCGCTTTTTTTTTTTTTTGATAGACCAAATAGACCAAGTCTTTTTTTTTTAAGTAAAAAAAAGAGTTAAAAATCCTTTACTTTTTCAAGTCAATCGCTCTTTTGATTTTGGAAAATCTCTTTGTTATCAATATACTCTTTATTATACACATTCTTCTACATGGAATAGTTAGGATTTATTGAACTAATAGAAAATATGTGTTAATGAGGAAGCCTTTCACGCATCGGGTACTAATATATTTTTAACATGTAATTAGATTGGATAATAATTCAAATCTAGAACTGAAGCTCGTTTCTTTTTTTGTTTCCTCTATCTAATTAATTGAAGGTGTAGGTCTCTATCCATTTATTCATTCGACTCGTTTTGAATTCGGTTGTATATATTCTTTCTGGACCAAGAATCCAAACTTTGTTTGGATTCGATTCGATAAAAAGAATATATTTGAAATATTCTTCATTGATACGACATGCTGTTTTTTCCATTCATTCCTTTCCGGATCAGTCGTAGTCTTACAAACAATACCGATGGTATGTATGAATACCTTTTTTCATACAAATGTGTAAAATATGTTAGTCGCACTTAAAAGCCGAGTACTCTACCGTTGAGTTAGCAACCCTAAAAATAATTTTTTTTTTTTTTTTTAATCAAATAAAAAAAGATAAAAAATACATAAAATGAAAATGAAATATTAATAAAGATAAGATTAAGTAAAGAAATACTTAATTCAAACCAGTAAACTAAAAAAAAAAGAAAAAACAAGACTTTAAATAAGGATTATTAAAAAATAAATAAAAAAACGAACAACAAGTAAAAAAGACCAAGGTATCCGCGCGTAGATATACTAGATACTTAGTCAGATCGGATTATATTTAGTTAATACGGTGTTGTCAATATAACTAGGGTCACAAAAGAGATCTACATTAAGGAAAAGAATCTTATTCAATAAACCTAAGATTAGTATTAAGATTAGTATAAAAAAATACTAAAAAAATTTCTATTGAACTTATTAAGTTCAATAGAAATTAACTTATTAAGTTCAATAGAAATTGAATATAATATTGGATTAGTCTACAGAAATTGAATATAATATTGGATTAGTCTACTTAAGTATAAGTAAGTATTAGTCTACTTAAGTATAAGTAAGTAACTAATACTGTTTTAGTGATCTATTCAATATTGTAGATGGATTCGATATCTAACCATAAAATGGTTTTTCAATTTCTGAAAATCTACAAACAGAAAACTCTTTTCTTTTGAAGTTTCTAAATGGGATAGAATTCCGGCTAAAGATCTTTTTTTTTATCTTATACTTTGTTATCTTATACTTCTTATACTATTGTTTATAGTATTTTCTAATTGAAAATAGTTTCTGGGACGAAAGGATTCGAACCTTCGAACACCGGGACCAAAACCCGTTGCCTTACCACTCGGCCACGTCCCATTCATTTTGTTATTGAACAACACATTCTTACTTATTCAAGATCAATACTATTGCTAGTATAGGTTTTTTGTCAACCTCCTTTGAGACCAGAATCCAGAGGATTATCTAAGATAGATGTAGCTTATTGTTCGGATTTTCTTCAGTGTAAAGGCAGATATAGACTTAAAGTCTATTTATTGATCATAATATATAATTCAATTAAAAGATTCTTTATATGTATAAGATATCTATAAGGATTTGATCTGAAAATATCAAAATGTTTTTTTTTCTTTTTTATTTGAGAATTGACGTTTGATTGGCTAAGCTTAAAGAAAGAAGGTTTTTTAGTGTATTTTACTTCAATCTTCTTTTTTTTGTCAAATCTTCAAATCTTGTTCTCAAAAATCTATTACTAACTTAATCAAAATTGACTTCTTTTCAAGAACAAAATCTTTGTTATGCTTAATATTTTTAGTTTGATTTGTATCTGTTTTAATTCCGCCTTCGATTCAAGCAGTTTTTTCTTCACCAAATTGCCCGAAGCTTATGCTTTTCTAAATCCAATTGTAGATATTATGCCGGTAATTCCTTTGTTCTTTTTTTTATTAGCCTTTGTTTGGCAAGCTGCTGTAAGTTTTCGATAAAATTGTTAAAAATGTATGATTTTGCTATTTTTTTGCAAAAACAAAAAGAAAATGTTAACTGTTGCTACCATACGATTCAAAGGGTTTTCTTGTATACGTCCTCAATTTGGTTTTCTTTAGATCCGTGAAATAAGATTTACTTGATGTTTTTACTCTTTTTTATTTTTCAGTCGGTTGAAAAAGAAACTACTTTCTTCTATATAAACTACTTTCTTCTATATAATTGACTATATATTAGATTAATAGAATTAGAGTTTACCCCAACTAGAAACTAATACGTATAAGAGTTTTTCTAAAAAAAAAAGACTCTGAATAACATAAGAATCTATTTTCCTTTGAAAAAGGCCTTTGATCTTTCTCGAAAATACTTCATTTATTAGTTTGAATCTATTTTTTATATAAAATGATAAAAAATCAAACTAGAAAATCTATTTTCTTTTTTTTAACCAAAAAATGATTTTGGAGATTGTGTAATGCTTACTCTCAAACTTTTTGTCTACACAGTAGTGATATTATTCGTTTCACTTTTTATCTTTGGATTTTTATCTAATGATCCAGGACGGAATCCTGGCCGTGAGGAATAAAAACAAGGGTTTTTTTCTGTGATTGATTTTTGTATACTCTTAAAATTTCATCTTTTCTAGATCTTTAACTATTTAATAAAGTTTAAATTATCAAAGATAAAAAAAGATCAAAGAATTAACCGGAAAGAGAGGGATTCGAACCCTCGGTACAAAAGATTCGTACAACGGATTAGCAATCCGACGCTTTAGACCACTCAGCCATCTCTCCGAAAAGAGGGAATTAATATTTGTATTCTATTGTATAAAACAATTAAGAATTGAAAAGGAAAAATCGTTTTATCTTTGTTTTTTTTTAGTGAATCTCTTTAATATATAATTCGATTTTTTTTTTCATTCCTTTTTTGTATTACCTCTACTTTAGAGTATAATATGTTAGTTAATCTTGAAAATAGTCATTTTTTTTTATTGATAGAAAAAATAGAAATTCACACTTAGTTAGAGAATTTATAGAATATCTTTTCTTTTATAATTTAAAACCTAATAAGAATATCTTTTGTATTTTTCTAAATATTAAGTTAGAAAAATACAAAAGAAAATATCTTGAATATGAATTGAATATTTGAATTAAAAAGTAAACTTATATAAGTTATATAAGAAAAACTCGAACTACTACTAAATAAGTAATAACTGGACCTTTAGTTCCTTCGTGGATACAAGATAACAAACTATACAAATAGTACAAAATATTAGGATTTTTAGTTTTTTTAATCTTGCTAAATTACCTAAATGAATTTGATTAGAACTCTAGTTTTTCCGTTTTTTATGATACTAAAAATCCTATTCCTTGACAAAAGTTTTTTTCTATACAATAATTACATTGTAGCGGGTATAGTTTAGTGGTAAAAGTGTGATTCGTTTGATTAACGCAAACTATAACTATTTATTTAGTTATAAAATCCTTCGCGGTGCATATTCTGACCAAAAACTTTATTTCTTAAAAGGATTTCAGCCTTTCCCTTTTAATGATGAATTAAAGGGAAATTCAACATTCTCATAATTTTTATCCAAAAATAAATTAAAATAAATTGGATAATGAAATTATGAAACATAATTTATTGATCATTGGATCAATATTTCCAATGAAATAAAATAAGTCTGAATAACAGATCTATGGATAAAGAAAAAAAGATTAATTTATTTCGAATCGTAACTAAATCTTTCATTTTCATGTTTGTTTTAAACAACCGAAATGGAAGCAAAATGGAATCAATCAAGCAGTAAACGATGTCTTTAGTTTACTATAGACATCCACATTTTGTTTTAGCTCGGTCGAAAGAAATCCCTTTTCCTAAAGATAAAAAAAAAAAAAAATAGAGGACGAAGTAACTAGAAAGAGCCCTACATTTAGCAGGATTATCTAGAAAGCAAGTTTTTAAAAT